GATCCGCGGGGTCCCAAATAAATTGGCTTATTCGAAAAACGCCTTGTTCTGTGGAAGATCTATCTCGTGTCTGATACTGCATGGTTCCATCCTGCAAGAACTCCGAATCAGTCTCTTGAAGCTCATCCTCTTCATCTTCATCTTCATCATAAATGATCTGCTTGTCCGACTTTTCCCAATAGGGAAATCCTAATTCATTGGACCTTTCGAGACAATCAAATAGAAAGCCCCAAGGGCGCCATAGTCTAGGAGCCCAAACTATGTGATTGAATAAATCCTCCTCTAGCGGTTCCGGGTCGAGGACTCCTTCCCCTTCTTCGAACCCCGATTCATTTTGTTTATAGATATTTTTCTGATCAACTATAGAACTATATCCATTTTGAATCATATTTAAGGGATTCCTTGGTTCGGGCCTAAGAAGGAATGTCACTCCATCATTATCAAACTGACTTCCTGTCTGTGAGGATCCCAGCAGAGCACCTTCTATTTCTAATAGGCCATGAACTAGATCAGAATCATTATCAAGGAGTCTATAAGAAGTGATACCATCATTTTCTTCATTAGGTCCGGCTATAGACCAAAGGTCTTGAGCGACCGATCCGGCAGAACAACTCAAAAGATAAAGAAGTATCGTTAATTTCTTCATGCTTGTTCCAAGTTCGAAGTACCATCTGTACAAATAAGAATCCGCCTCGTGACATGATTTCTTCTTCATATAGATAGATATAGGATCTATGGAACAATTACTTAGAAGTAGATTTTGTGAAACAGCCCTTCCTATCTGATAGAAAAGGATCCCATGATCCTGAACCGATCTTATCTGAGATCTAAAATCCCAAGTTTGTCTATGAAGAGCAGATCTAATTATATTAGTGTCTATAATGGATTTTTTTTGTATAATACTAATCGATAGCGCCTCATTGCTAAGTGCTACAAGATCTCCTACATTAGAACCCAGAGTTATCGACCCGAATCCACTAGTATCGAAGATTTTCTTTTCCAAGTGAAATCCCCTAGTATATGAAAGAGTGAAAAATTGCTTTCTTTGTTGTGGAATAAGAAGTCTTCGTACCTTAATGCATGTATTTAATTTATTCGGAGCGATTAGAGCGGGATCCACTTTTTGGGGAATATGAGTCGAAGCAATAACAAGAATATTTTTAGTAGAACATTTTTCAGAATCCCTGGAGAGAGAGTTCACTACTAGACCCAGGGATAAGTCATTCGACTCCTTCATATCCAGATCATGAATGTTTGGAATCCAAATTATGCAAGGAGACATTGCTTTTGCTAATTCGAATTGAAGCATGAGAAAAAATCGGTCTATTTCCGGCACGATCTCCTCATATACCGTTTCCTTCATACTTAGAAATTCTAATTGCCTATCAAAGTTACGGTCGATATAGTCACTATCATACCTATCCAAATTATAGCAACTATCCTCGTTCCTAGGTAAAAGACTGTAAATGGTACCCTCTCTATCATCAAAAATATCATCCTCAAAATCATCAATATCAAAATTTTTAGGATAGTTATCCAGTAACTTGTTTACAGATACTGTAATGAAAGGAACATAGGAGTTTGTCGCTAGATATTTGACCAAATAGGATCGTCCAGTTCCTATAGAACCTATCACTAAAATACCTCTAGGAGGGGATAGGGCTAAGCGGAGCGAAAAGGGTTTCCCACCGCCACACGGGGTTTCTGAATGAGTGATTGTCTGATAATGAGCGAGGAATATCCGTCTTTCTGCTAAGCAGGATGTATTGAACTCATAATTTAGTAGATACTTTTTTTGAATTTCAATTAAATTTCGTAAGTAAATAGTTCCCGGTTGCTCAATCATTTGATAACCAGAGTTATTCTTTGATAAATGATCACTATTAGTCAGACTCCATAAAATTTGATCAATCCTTTTTTCTGTCGTTAAGGTAGAGAACTGAACCAAGAATTCTCTTTCTTTATCAGCAATGAAATTACTATTCAAGATCCAGGATTCTATTTTATCATCAATCCAATCACTATTGACGTTTTTTCTTTTTCTTATCAAGGTATAGATCGCTTTACTTGTATGACTTAAATGTCTCGTATTTCTCAAAAACGCGATTCGATTGATGGGATTTGGTATAATACTTATGAGATCGATGAGATTCAAATATTTCTTCTTCGAACGTATGGATTTGACCCCATAAGCGGGACCACCATCCCTTAGCGTATTGCCACTAGAAGCCGAACCTCGTCTTTCTTCTATAAAATCTCCTAATTGTTCCAGAGCAACGAGAAAGATATTCTTTAACCCGAACGAATTTAGTTCTGATATAGGATACCTATCCAGAAGTTTTTGCAACTCAATCATGTATGATGGAATCATCAAAGATTTGACTTGTTCGAACTCTGTCTGTAACTCATTAGAGAATCGAGAAACAAAGAAAAGATTTGTATGAACGAGATATCCAGTAACAAGAAGAAGGATAAGGATTGAAACGAGGAACTCCCCAATATTTCGAAATCTGAGATCTGTCGATATCTCATTATTTGGATCCAAAATTTCTTCGCACACGTACACAAGAAACTTATGTAAATACTTACTCGAAATCTTACTTATAGGATTTCGTTGTGAAAGACATAATTTTTCCCGAAGAATTCGCTCGGATCTATGCCTAATATCATGAAAAGTGAATACCAATTCTCGAAATTTAGGACTCCTCCTTAGTATCCGCAATAGCTCTGAAACAGTATCTAAAAATATTAATTTTAAATCTTCATGTCCTGTCCGGGTAAAGAACAAGGGTATTATATATGGTTGGAATCGCTTCAATTTGGAGAGAGTTGAAAAAACACTTTTTCTTTTACTTTTTCTTTTACTTTTATAGTTTCTATACATCTGCATCTGCCTTTTTTCTTTTTCAAGGCATTTTGTTAGATAAGGATTGTGTTTTTTCCTCGTTTTTTTCCTCTTTTCGAATGGTAAATATCTCTCAGAATATGGAGTATGAATCAAACCCATGATTGAATCGAAATTGAGATACTCATGGAAGTTCTTCCCTTCTGAATCAGCCGGATTAATATCTGAAAGAGGTTGACAGTAAGTTCTTTCAAAATTGACTATTTCTTCCTCTGTTAGAGGTGTTCCAGAAATGTCTGCGATCGAGTAAATAGCTCTACGAACGAATGGATCCGATCGACTTGGAAAAAGGAAAGATTTGTACAAGTTATATTCGTCATCACCACTTTGCGGAAAATCCTTAGGTAACAATATGTTAGATCCCTGTAACTCGATTGATGAAATAGTCTCTCTATCCAAATCCAAAAAAGCATGTTTTTTTTTACCGCCGCACAAAGAAAATGTTTTGTTTTGAATGAACAATAAATTGAGGAATTGTCCATACAAAAAATCATAATTACAGGACCTTTCCACATAAAAAGAGAATCTTTTGTTCCAATCGAAACCGAAGTTATATTGATTATTCAAGAATCGAAGTCGATTTACTTTAAAAAAAGAGGATATCAATGAACTTCTATGAAATGGTTTCACGGGATTCAGCCAATTGTCTTGATCGTGGGATATCATTGAGAAATAGGAATCCATGTTATAAAAAGATTTCCTGCGATTCTTTAATGGTGGTATTGTTCCTTCATTGATCAATAATTTTGATTTTTGAGAAGTATAATAGTCATCCAATAAGAAAGGTTTCCTTTTTTTCAAATGAACGATTTGAAGACCTATTGATTCTAACAACCGATTCCCGAGTGAATCATTCGGACGTTTCAATTCATACATGTGGATCTGGGACCTATGGACGGGGATATTCCCGAAACTCACAAAGAAAAAACGAAGTGAGTTAGACAAAAACGGAAGAAACTTGGACAAAAAGAAACAAAGTGACTTAGACAAATCTTTTTTGTCAATAACCTCAGACCAATCAATCGAATATGCATTCATATGTAATCGATCGAACACTACTTGAAAACGGCTATTTTGCTCAGAAATGAAATGGTCCAAATGTTCCTGGAAATTCTTGCTCCCATTGGACCATTTGTATTTATATGCATTTGGATCCTTAGTCATAGATCTCTCGGTTCGATAAACCAAAATAAGAGTATCAAACCATTTCTTCTTACTTTTTTTCAAATTTGAGAAATGTTGGTTGATCGTGTATTTCCTTATAGGTCTATGATTAAGAATATTTTTTTCGAAAAGAGGAGGTAGAACCAATAAAGATTTCTTTTTTGATTCATCCCGGGACTTTTTTGATTCATCCCGGGACTTTTTTGATTCATCCCGGGACTTTTTTGATTCATCCCGGGACTGGGACTTTTTTGATTCATCCCGGGACTGGGACTTTTTTGATTCATCCCGGGACTTTTTTGATTCATCCCGGGACTGGGACTTTTTTGATTCATCCCCGGAGTTGACTACCTCATTTCCGGATTGTTTTTGATCCACTCCGGAAGAATCAATAGAATTTGATTCATCCCCGGAGTTGACTACCTCATTTCCGGATTGTTTTGCATCCACTCCGGACGAATCAATAGAATTTGATTCATCCCCGGAGTTGACTACCTCATGTTTTTGATCCACTCCGGACGAATCAATAGAATTTGATTCATCCCCGGAGTTGACTACCTCATGTTTTTGATCCACTCTGGAAGATTTTCTAGATAAAGAAAAAGAAAATCCTCTATAAAACAACATCTCCTCTTTACTTATTGGTCCAGTGAATAGACCTTTCAATAGAGTTGTTGCTATAACGTATTGGTTTCGAGTCAATTTGGAAAGATCCATCCTCCACGAAGAAGATTCCGCATCATACACCACATCCTCCCTAGTTAGTGATATAGTGAAATCATCGATATCGATCCTTTCTGATTCTGATATCCTGGATAGAGCTTCTATCCAGTTTTGTTTTGCATCCACTCCGGAAGGATCAATAGAATTTGATTCATCCCCGGAGTTGACTACCTCATTTCCGGATTGTTTTGCATCCACTCCGGAAGAATCAATAGAATTTGATTCATCCCCGGAGTTGACTACCTCATTTCCGGATTGTTTTGCATCCAAATCAATACAAAAAGAAAATCCCGTATGATACAACTGATTCGGCTCAGTTATTGATAGATTGATTAGATTTGTCATTTTTTGAAATGTCTTCTTTTCTTCGTCGTCTAAATTGTTCAAGAATGAAGTCTTATCTGATTTAAAATCGTCGTCTAAATTGTTCAAGAATGAAGTCTTATCGAATTTATCTTTCGCAACCCGATCACATCCTGGATCGGATGAAATAGGATGAATTGAGACAGTTTTTTTTAACCTCGGAAATGTCTTTATTAGATCGGCTAGTGCTTTCTTTTCCAATTCCGTCAAAGGAGCAAAAGAAACATCTTTTTCGTTCTTAAAAAATTTCTGATCTGTAGTGGACCTATCAATAAGCTTAAATTCTATATTAAGTAGTTCTATCCATCTGTTAGAGAAAAAAGACCGAATCCTATGATATTTCGAATCCTTATCCCTAATGGAATTTATATGATCCCCGGATTGATCAGAAGATCTTTTCAATTGACTAGAATCCGTTACTTGACTAAAACTAGAGATCTTTATTCCTTCTGTACGATACAGGAGCGGAACAATCACCCTATTCATATTGAATGAGTCTTCCATTGTATCATTGTCGGGTCCAATTGTTGAATTCATTGGTATAGGAAGAAGCCCTGTCAAATATATATTTTTTCTTTCGATCATCTTTTGATTGCTAATACGAAAGATAAGGATCGATAATACAAAAAGTACTACATTCTTGATCGTGAAATATCGATTACTTGTTAAACCCCGTAAATGGCGTGAAAATAGGATACCCCAAATCCGGGAGTCTAAGAGTTTTATTAACCTCTCTTGCTGAAAAAAAATGTGAATGAAAGATACCGCTGAATTGAATTCAGTCCACGAATCTAAGGCATAGGGAGAATTCTTGTTCTCTCTAACTATTTCTCTCAACTCTAAAATCCAGTATTTGAACGGACGAATTTTCATATTAATGCTCCTTATAATGTTTAATTATATGTAATGTTTATGGTTAATTATATTGATTTATCCAAAAGAATTCAATTCAATTGGAATTTGGTTATTCATCGGATACTTGTATAAAGCATAAAGCATCCATGGCTGAATGGTTAAAGCGCCCAACTCATAATTGGCGAAGTCGTAGGTTCAATTCCTACTGGATGCACGCCAATAGAAACGTCCTTCCAATGATGAATTGAGACAAAATACATAATTATCTTGACTATATTGACTATTTTTTTCTTTTCCGATCGCCTCGAAAGAACAAAAGAAACATCTTCTTCTTTTCTGAAATCTGAAATAATTTTTTTTATTTTCCATAATTTCTATATAAGTCATTTCTATATAAGTCAGTTAATTTCTATATAAGTCATTATAAGTCATTTCTATATAAGTCAGTTAATTTCTATATAAGTCATTATAAGTCATTTCTATATAAGTCAGTTAATTTCTATATAAGTCAGTTAATTTCTATATAAGTCAGTTAATTTCTATATAAGTCATTATAAGTCATTTCTATATAAGTCAGTTAATTTCTATATAAGTCAGTTAATTTCTATATAAGTCAGTTAATTTCTATATAAGTCAGTTAATTTCTATATAAGTCAGTTAATTTCTATATAAGTCAGTTAATTTCTATAAAGGATGTGTAGATCCAATCGCAATAAAAAAAAATAAGTCAGTTAATTTCTATATAAGTCATTTATATAAGTAATTTATTTACTTAAATATTTCTTTAATTTTTTTTTATTTTCCATAATTTCTATAGTAGATCCAGTCGCAATAAAAAAAAAATAAGTCAGTTAATTTCTATATAAGTCATTTATATAAGTAATTTATTTACTTAAATATTTCTTTATTTTCCATAATTTCTATATAGTCTTAAACTTTAACGAATTTTATATTCAGTACATCGAAACAACCAACAAGGAAAAAAGAAATAAATTTTATTTTCTAGTACTTGATCTCGCCGCTGATTGTGAAATTTCGTTGCTGTGTTAGAAGAAGGATAGCTATACTGATTCGGTATACTCGAAAGAGACCCTTGGTACAAAATGGGCGGTCTAACAAAGATTTCATTTCAGTAAATTTCTACTTACTGATCTCATCTTTTATGGAATCGATCCCCCTTTGACTGTATAAGAATATGTGGAGCTCGTCATGTCTGGAAGCACAGGAGAACGTTCTTTTGCTGATATTATTACCAGTATTCGATACTGGATTATTCATAGCATTACTATACCCTCCCTATTCATTGCGGGTTGGTTATTTGTCAGCACGGGTTTAGCTTACGATGTATTTGGAAGTCCCCGTCCAAACGAGTATTTTACAGAAAGCCGACAAGGAATTCCATTAATAACTGGCCGTTTTGATTCTTTGGAACAACTCGATGAATTTAGTAGATCTTTTTAGGAGGCTCTAATGACCATAGATAGGACCTATCCCATTTTTACAGTACGATGGTTGGCTGTTCACGGACTAGCGGTACCCACCGTTTCTTTTTTGGGATCCATATCAGCAATGCAGTTCATCCAACGATAAACCTAATCCGAATTATAGAGCTACGACACAATCAAACCCAAATGAACAAAATGTTGAATTGAATCGTACCAGTCTCTACTGGGGTTTATTACTCATTTTTGTACTTGCTGTTTTATTTTCAAATTATTTCTTCAATTAAATTAATAGAAGAAAAGGGAATAGTATATATATATATTAGGAATTCTCTTACCCCATTCGGAAGGATATCATTTCATAATTATCTATGACTGTTTAGGTCTCTAGCATGACTGACTACTTGATCAAATGTGGAGGAAAGTGGGATAAATGGCCGATACTACTGGAAGGATTCCTCTTTGGATAATAGGTACTGTAGCTGGTATTGTCGTGATCGGTTTAGTTGGTATTTTCTTTTATGGTTCATATTCCGGATTGGGATCATCCCTGTAGTAATCGGATGAATTAATGAATTAAGTTTTCGAAATGAAAGCATAAGAACTCAACAGGGATCCACTCTTTCTTTGATGAATTCGAGGGGGTCCCGTTGAGTTCTTCATAATCAGAATATTTTTGTAAGTGACCCAATAGATAACTTTTTGGTATGTTTCAAAAAACTCCATTTTTTTAGGATGTTTTTGAAAAATGAATTAATTGGTTCAAAACATTTTTTTATTCTGGATAATATCTGTCGATACTTTTGCTTTAAAGTTGAAAGAAAAGTAAAATACTCTTCTTCACAATATACATACTATGACTGACTAGTTCTACGGTACAAGGAATTCTCTAAATATAGTAGAAAAAAAGTAGAAAGAACAAAAGGTCTTTACATAATTTATCAAAAAAAAATTAGTTCTTTTTACCAGCTTAATATGTTGATAAATCCACATACCTAAAAATTCATTTCGGATAATTGAACCTTCTCAAATTGTTTCTTTTTAAGAACCAAAAAGATTTGTGCCAAAATAATAGATGCGAAGAAGAACAACAGACCTTGTACACGTAACGGATCTTGAAGCACTATTTCTGCATCCCCCTGACCAAATCCACCCACATTAGGATTACTCGTTAATGGTTGATCAAGTTTGATAGATTCACCCTCTGAAACAAGAAGTTCTGGTCCTGGCGGTATAATATCAATCACTTCACGTCCATCCGATGCATCCACTATCGTTATTTCGTATCCACCTTTTTCTTTTCGTATAATTTTATTTAGTATACCTGTTGCTGTAGCATTATAAACATTATTATTACTCTTGCTCCCGTCGGGATAAATCTGACCCCTTCCCCTATTCCCGCCTACATATATAGGATATTTTAAGAAGTGAACATCTTTCTTAGTAGCGGGATCTGGAGAAAGAATAGGAAAGGTAATTTCACTATATTTTTTCCCAGGAACGGGACCTATCACAAGAATATTTTTTTTTGTGGGACGATAGCTTTGAAAAGACAAATTACCTATCTTTTCTTTAATCTCTGGCGAAATACGATCAGGAGGGGCCAATTCAAAACCCTCTGGTAAAATAAGAACAGCGCCTACATTCAAAGCCCCCTTTTTACCATTAGCAAGAACTTGTTTAACTTGCATATCATAAGGAATTCGAACAACTGCTTCAAATACAGTATCGGGAAGTACCGCTTGTGGAACCTCAATATCTACAGGTTTATTAGCTAAATGGCAATTAGCACATACAATCCGCCCGGTAGCTTCTCGCGGATTTTCATAACCCTGTTGGGCAAAAATGGGATATGCATTTGAAATGGGTGCTCGAGTTATTATATATATCATGAGCAATACGGAAATGGATCGGGTAATCTCTTCCTTTATCCAAGAAAAAGCATTTCTAGTTTGCATGGTCCAATCATTGATCCTGAAAATTTCTACAATAAGATTAGGTAGGTTACTGGCATAGTTCCCTATCCATGATTCTGCTATTTACTCAAATTATTTTCCTAGAATATAGGAAGAATACGAGTAGAACGAAAAAGAATAAGTCAATTTTTGAATGTTTAACTTTTATATATATATACAAAAAAACAAATTTTGTAATTGGATCAGTGGATCGTTTTTTCACTCATTCATTGAATGATAAATCACTACAAGTGACGGAGATACACTATTTAAATAACGGAAAATCCAGTACTTTAAAATTGTATCTAAAATGACTGGAAAAGAGGAAACAAGAAATGATATAATTGGATCATTCTGAGTAAATCCAAAATCTTTATAGACAGACACAATCATTAGTTCCCAACCACGAGTCGAATGGAATCCTAAACATAAATCAGTTAATAAAAGAATAGAAAAAGCTTTTATTGTGTCACTTAAGTTATATATAAATTCTTGAACCCAAGAGTTAAGAATAATAAGTTCTTGATTACCCCTAATAGAATAACCACTTAGAATAAGGAAACATATTATATTTGTACAGAAATGTAAAATCGTATGGATACGATCTTGGTTGTTCGTCTCGATCAATTGAATGGTTTCTTTGTAGATTTCAATACGAAGGTTTTGTAAATGTGTTTCCGGGTATTCCTTTAGCATTTCATCCAAGAGGAATAGTTCCTCGAACTCTATAAATTTCTTTAAAATCGTTTTTTCGTGAATAATATTCACGAAAATTTCGGATTGTTTCGTATTCCACCAATTAGTAATCCAAGATTCAAGACTTTTCTTAAATGTAAAAGAGATGCACCAGGGCAAAAAGACTATAGATGTAAGACATAGAAGGGGAATGAATGCTTTCTTTTTTGCCATTTTTTGTCTTTAATGAACTCAGTTTCATCTCATTTGTCAACTATATATATATAATAATAATCTTTCTATCAAGCATAAGTTCTATTACAAGTAAATACAAGTAATATAGCCTAGCCTATTATTAATTTCTAATTTTTTAATATAAATTGAGAATCTATTCTCCCCCCTTTTTTTTTTATTTTTTGGATACAAAGATTTCCATTGGTACACTCAAGAATCTGGAACGATTTCCATTGGTACACTCAAGAATCTGGACAAGTCCCAAGCTTTTTGTATAACGTTGCGTGGAGTCCTATCATAATAATCATCAACAGGAGTCAAGGGAATGGTCCCTTGTTCTCTGGTTTGCATATAAAGGACACCACTACTAGGTTCTGGGTTAGGGTTAGCTTGTAGTATGAGGGACTGAATATCTTCCATACGAACTCGGAGAAAAATACGACGATATGTTCCAGGAAATCCGTAACGAAAAAAACACACCATTCTATTTTTTTTATCGAAAAAATTATAACCACTCCCCACATTCCAAAAAATTAGAAGCCACCAATGTAAACTTAGAAAGAGACCTGCGATTCCATAGAAAGTCAGGGTGACCCCTTGTGGCAAAAAGGGAACTACAAATTCGGATGAAATGAAAGAGAAAAAATGCCTACCATAATAACTGGAAACGGAAATATATAATACCCCTAATGAACCTAAAAGAGTGAAAGAAGCCCAGAAGAAATTGATTGGTTTTCGGGACCCCGGTACAATGTCAAGCCATGCGTCTTGTGAACGACAACCATGTTTTTCTGATCCCCAACTAACGTTTATCATAAAATGGGTACCTCAATTTCATATTTGTACCTGTTCTTTTTTGTTGATTGTTATATTAATATTTTTGTTGTTATATTAAATCCTCCTTATCTTATTAAGGCTTATATAATATTAATATTAGTACTTTTCTTTTGTTTTTATTTTAGGGAATAGTTATTAAAAAATGGAACAAAATAACAAATCCAAACAAATAAATTTAACTTTATTTAAAAAAATATATGAGACTTGTACCTACTGCCCGTATCTAAAAAATCTTGTTTTTTTGGACATGAAGAAATAAAGAAGCCATTGCAACTGCCGGAAATACTAGGCCCACTAAAGGAACAAAAAGGGAAGGTAAGTTTATCATAAAAAGGGATACCTCAATTTCGTATTTGTACCTGTTCTTTTTTTGTTGATTGATTATATATTTTGATTATTCTTATATTGTAATAAAGATAGTCTATAATCACTATAATTCATATAGACTTATACTAAGTCTATTTTAAAAATTAGACTACGTATATCTAAATGAATAGATAGATATGAATAGATAAATATAGATCTATCTATTATATACGGAGTATACATAATAAGTATAGAATATAATAAATCCATAATCAAAGAAAAAAATGAATAAGGTTTATTAAGAATCAAAAGGAAAAAATATAAAAATAATAAATATTTTATTAAAGATAAGGAATGTAGAACGAAATAACTGGATTTATTTTGCCCTCTATTTCTACAAGAAATATGTCTATGATAATAAATCTTTTTATTATTCTTAGTATTTTTCTATTCTTATCTTATTACTTTACTCTTGTGTGTTCTAAATTTTATTTTTGTATCCTAATAATTAATTATAATTCTATTTGAAATTGAAGTTCAAAATTGAAAAAAAAAATGAAATTAGATTCTGCATTATTTTTCATTTTGAGTCAAAGGAAAGAAACCATGGAACTGAAATAACTCGGTTAAAACCTCCTTTGAAAAGAAACCATGGAACTGAAATAACTCGGTTAAAACCTCCTTTAAAGGATTACGTGGTACGATTGAATCAAATAAGCCTTTTTCGAATAAAAATTCAGCCGATTGTGAACCTTCGGGCACTTCCTGATTCAACGTTTGTTCAATTACTCTTTTCCCCGCAAATGCAATGTAAGCATCGGGTTCGGCAATAATGATATCCCCCAACATCCCAAAACTAGCTGTTACCCCACCAGTAGTAGGAGATGTGAGTATCGACACATAGAATAACTTTTCATTGATTTGATAATTATATAAAGCAGAAGAAATTTTAGCCATTTGCATTAAGCTCAAACTTCCTTCTTGCATACGCGCTCCTCCAGACGCACATACTATAATAAGAGGTAAAAGTTGATCGGTAGCATATTCGATCAACCGAGTTATTTTCTCACCCACTACGGATCCCATACTACCCCCCATAAACTGAAACTCCATAATACCAATTGCTACAGGAATACCATTTAGTTGACCTGTGCCTGTTTGAATCGCCTCCTTTAATCCTGTGCTTTTTTGATAAGAATCAAGACGATTTTTATAAGGATCCTCTTCCGAATGAAATTCAATGGGATCCACAGAGACCATGTCTTCATCCATAGGATTCCAAGTACCTGGATCAATCAAAAGTTCGATTCGATCTGAACTGCTCATTTTCACATGACATCCACAGTGTTCACAAATATTCATTTTTGATTTAAAAAATTTCTTATAATTTAATCCATAACAATTTTCGCATTGAACCCACAAATGCCTATATGGGTGAGTCTCACCGAGATCATTAGAAGTCTCATCGAGATCCTCATCGAGATCCTCATCGAGATCCTTAGAAGTCTCATCGAGATCATTAGAAGTCTCATCGAGATCATTAGAAGTCTCGTCGAGATCCTCGTCGAGATCGTTAGAAGTCTCATCGAGATCATTAGAAGTCTCATCGAGATCCTTAGAAGTCTCATCGAGATCCTTAGAAGTCTCGTTTTCACTACTATTTTTATCACAAATGTAATTATTAAAATAATTGTCATTGTCACTATCCTCTAAAGTGTAATTATCAATACAGATTTGAGAACGAAGATAACTTTCAATGCAATTATTAACGGTATTATTCCAATTAGATTTAGTATCATACATGTCATTATGATCATTTAAAAAAGAATGATTATTGTCAATCTCCAAAATTTGATTTTCAATAGCAAAATATATGGAATAACTATTACTATTACTATTACTATCCCTAACTAAAAAAGTTTTATCAGATAGGCAATTCCGTATGTTCCTGACATCTACTAAATAATCACCACGGCTATAACTAGAATTCTCACTATTGTTTTTCCAATTATGAATATTATTATCCATATCGGTTAAAATGGATGGGTCTTCATTTACGCTGTTATTTTCAATAGGACCAAAACTGTCTATTGATTTACTTAAACCACACCTGTATTCTAAACCCCTATTAAACAGCATTGAATTGAACCACCATTTTTCCATAGAGCTTTTTTCCTCTATTTACATGAAAATACAATAGATGAATAGTCATTCGATGAAAACTATTTTAGTATGGTCCATTTCTTTACTATCAATAAAATTCAATAAAATTATTAATCTAAATTTATTTACTTTTTCCTATATTATATCTTCTAATTATATCTATTTTTTGTATTTTTTTCAAATTCAAAATTCTGTCTTTAATTATGATGTCAAGTAGATCAATCAAATCGGTAAATCAATGGTTTACATTTTTTGCTTATTCTTTCTGAAAAAATAAAAGAATAACTATTACAATTAATTGTTCAGACAATTTTTAAATTTTTAAATAGTATTTACTTGTTCCCAGATCCTTTAAATTTTTCGTGAATCATAACATTACTTGGGGGTCTTTAATCATCTCAAAAATGGAAGCAACATAGCCATTTTGTTTGTTTCTTTCAAAAAATAATACAAGACGGGCGATTCCCTCGAATACACTTTTGATCAATTTAGCAATTCCAATAAATTTGGATTTTTTTTGAACCTTGCTCGAATTGAATCCTTCCAATTTGTCTATCAAAAATATACTTATGAAGTTGTTCTAACTTATTGATTTTCACTAACCTTAGATATTTGATCCTGAAAAAGAAATAAACATCGTGTACTATTTACATTATCAATCCTTTTACTGTCTCCCAAACACTGAATTATAGTCGCACAGAATAAATAATGTTGAGCCAAGAGGATCCCTCTTTCTATATAATCAATTCTATTCGATATAATGGCGGATGTAAGATAATCTAATCATGTCTTTCAAGTCGCACGTTACTTTTTATCACATCGTTTGAAACGATGTTTTACCAGAACATTCTTTTTTTGTTTAGATCTGGTATGTAATTGATTCCATTTTGAAATCGTGCATAGTCATTCAATCAATAGATAATATAATTATCTATACTTTCTACTTCTAGGTTTTCTGACTGGACAATTTGATTTCTAAAAAAGTAGAAATAAAGTCGATATTCTATCAATAAATTTGATATTCTATTTTCATAGTTTAGTTTGTAAATCTAAACTATGAATTTCTAAAAAAAAAAAGAAAAAAAGAAAAGGTAATCTTTATTCGGATATACTATTTGTATTCAAATGGGTATATATCATGAATAGATATGATCTGGGACGGAAGGATTCGAACCTCCGAATAACGGGACCAAAACCCGTTGCCTTACCGCTTGGCCACGCCCCATTTTTGATTCGACACTAATAAATACTAGTATGGATTGTTCGTCAATTCCAGTTCTAAATTTATTCTATAGAATAAAAAATAAATGAAATTGTTACTAGAATTTTGATATGCATAAATATCGAATTAAACTGAATTTATTGATCATTACATAGAATTCAATTAATATATTGTATGAATATATGATTTCTTCGATTTTTGATTTTAGAATAAAACTATTTTAAACTTATCCAATTCAAATGAAAAAGGGATTGGGGTTATGATCTTAGTTGATTCATTATTTTTAGTTTTTTTACTGATCTATAAATAGGAATTCAATATTTGACTTATTTATATTCCTGTATTTTCAAATTATTTCTTTTCTTTTTCTATATACATATTTAAAAATCAAAATTGATTTTTTCTTTTCTATTTGATTTTAATATAAGAGTATAATAAATAAAAATGATAATAATAAATAAAATTATATATATAATAAATCATATCATATATATAATAAATCATATCATATATATAATAATAACATAATATAAAAAAATACAATAAAAAAGAGAATTCAAAAAAAGCAAAAATACAATTCATTTTATTAAAGAACAACATTTTTGTTATGCTTAATATCTTTAGCTTGGTCTGTATTTGTATTGACTCTGCCCTTTATTCAAGTAGTTTTTTCTTGGCGAAATTACCTGAAGCCTACGCTTTTTTGAATCCTATTGTAGATTTTATGCCAGTAATACCCTTACTGTTTTTTCTCTTAGCTTTTGTTTGGCAAGCTGCTGTAAGTTTTCGATAAGATCTTTAATTTGAAAAATGTCCTAAAAAATTCAGAATTTATTCCAAAATGAAAATTATAACATTTTAAAAGATCAGATAAGTCTTTTTTAAAAGATCAGATAAGTCTTACAGTGTGAATCCTTGATTCCAAATATTGAAATTTTTGGATAGACAATAAAAACCTGGACCATCTCATCATTTCTGTTTTTTTCATTAAAAAATTAAAATTCTATTATTCGATTGGAGGCCACCACCACCACCAATACCTAGATCTTAATTGTGGGTATGAAAAATAATTTTAGTAATGGTAACAAAAAGCTCAACTCTTACTACAAATAAATTTCCTAAGTTTTTTTTTTTTTTGAAATTACTTCATTTTTTATAAACTTAGTATCAAAAGAAACATAATATGAAATAGAAGAGAATCTATTCTCTTTCTCTGTCGTTTTTTTTTTTTTATTATATTGGAGATTTTGTAATGCTTACTCTAAAACTATTTGTTTACACGATAGTGATATTCTTTGTTTCTCTTTTCATCTTCGGATTCCTATCTAATGATCCAGGACGTAATCCTGGACGTGAAGAATAAGAAAATCTTTAAACGGAAAGAGAGGGATTCGAACCCTCGGTACAAAAATTCGTACAACGGATTAGCAATCCGCCGCTTTAGTCCACTCAGCCATCTCTCCCCAATTCAAAAAATAGAATTATTATGCTTATGATACGTCGCATAAACAAAAAGAACAAAAAGGAGGGTTCGAAAAAAAGACTTCTTTATATCTTATTTGATTGATTGATATTCATTTGATATATCTTATTTGTCTTCTTTTTTTTTCTATTTGATTACTATTCATAATTCTATATTAACTCATAATTATATTAATTATATATATAAATATATAAATAAATATAGAATTATTGATTTTATTTTTACTTTGTTTTTTTATCCAACCAGAGTCCAGCTAGGTACTGGCATGGCTCTTTTTTCCCATGAATCCCGGATAACTATGATTTATTTTACTGTAATTAGATTTGAAAGAAACTTGAAATTTGTAATTAAATTAAACATGATCAAACAAAAAGTCATTTTTATTTGATCCTATATCATAGGAATCGCTCAGGTAACGTATCTAAAAAAGGAATGGAACTATGGATTCTTGCACACTGCATTTTTGTGTTATGAATTTAGTAATTTTGTAGAGATCTATCTGTCAAAATACCTTCAGCAAAAACAAAATCCAAAAATAAGATTCGCCCCCTTTTCTAAATTTCATTAGGGGGCCCCTTTACGAAACATGTTAACACTCTAATTATCAAAAAATTATGCACCTATTTCATAATTAGGACTGATTCCCTTGTTCGACAAAAGATCCTTTTATATACAATAATGGTATTGTAGCGGGTATAGTTTAGTGGTAAAAGTGCGATTCGTTCTATAGATCCCTTAATAGTTAAGGGGTCCCTTGCGTGATTCATATCACGATCAAAAACTTTATTTCTTACTTAAAGGGATTTAATCCTTTATACCTCTCAACGAACGATTCGAGGAATAATATACATTATCGTAATTTGTATACAATTTAGAATTGATTCTAAAATTATGAAACATAAGTTTTTGCAATTGGATCAAGAATCCAAATTTTTGAATATGAGTAAAGGATCCAGGGAGAATGATATAGAAAATTTGTTTCCAATCGTAACTAAATCTTCCATTTTTTTATTATTTGTTTTGTATAGGAGAGATTGAAGCAAAATAGCTATTAAACGATTTTTTTAGTTTACTAGAAACATCGACATATTTTTTAAGCTCGACGGAAATTTTATTCTTTTCCTAAAGATTCTCTCAAATAGAAATAGAGAACGAAGTAACTAGAAAAAAGAA